AACGTGACATAAAGACTCCTTACTCTTATTTATATTTCACTCTTATTGATGAAATTTCATTTTACAGAATAAAACTAAACTCAAACTGAACTAAATGAGAAATGAAGTGAAAGTGACTCAAATGTACTATTAAAGAATAACGAGATGAATTGGATAAAGAAATATCCAGCTCTTTCCTTTATATTCTCTATATAGATATAGAAAAAGAAAAGGATCTTTTTATGTCCTAGTTTGGAAGTTCCTATAACCTAATAGAAATCGATGACTTTTAGCAAAAGCGGAAGATATTTTTTTCACTAGTCTTTGATTTCAAAAGGGCATTCTCAATGATGAAAAATCAAAAAAAGAAAGAGAGAAAAGCCTACTATCGGAATCGAACCGATGACCATCGCATTACAAATGCGATGCTCTACCCTCTGAGCTAAGTAGGCTGACATACGAGAAATTCGACACGCCTAGGAATTCAATAAACTCTCAGAATCCTTGCTTGCTATTAACTATTAGAATACAATTTTTTTGAAATTCTGAGCTATTCATAATAAATATGAATCAAAAACAAGAAAATATAGAATTTCAAAAAATCTGAAATCTTATAGAACATAACGATTAATTTGGGCCTATCGAATTTCGACTTCTTTCTCACAATAATATTATAGATTATTGAATAAGAAATGAATAAATATTCAAAAATTTTTTTGTTTTTGAATTCAACCGACATTTGAAATTCTTTTGATTACCCTTCTCTCTTTTCTTCCCTATCATCCATCTTGCAAATTCTAATTTTTGAATGGAATTCTTAGTTATAACAAATGAGACATGCCGCCGCTTTCATTCGGAAAGGTGGAATTTAGGACGAAAAATTGACCGTTTAAGTAATGGAAATTACATAGAAAAGTGATCGGAAGGAGGACAGATAGATATATGGGATGGATCCACTTATATTGAATTGTAGAGACATAAATGATAAAATCGTTTTTGATTGGACCAAAAAGCAAAGATGAGAAAAGACTTTTTCGAGATAGCAATAAGTCTCTACTAAATTCAATAGTGCCGGTAGAAATAAAAGACAAGTGGGAAGGACATCACAGTGAGATCCTAATCTCAAAGGGGGATATGGCGAAATTGGTAGACGCTACGGACTTAATTGGATTGAGCCTTGGTAGGGAAACTTACTAAGTGAGAACTTTCAAATTCAGAGAAACCCTGGAATTAACAAAAATGGGCAATCCTGAGCCAAATCCCGTTTTCTGAAAACAAAGAAAGGTTCCGAAAGCGAAAATCAAAAAGGATAGGTGCAGAGACTCAATGGAAGCTGTTCTAACAAATGGAGTTGATTGTCTTACGTTGGTAAAGGAATCTTTCTCTTGAAACTTCAGAAAGAGTGAAGGATAACCCGATATAATATACATCGGTAAGGTATGCGTACTGAAATACTATAAAATATCAAATGATTAATGACGACTCGAATCTGTATTTGTTATATGAAAAATGGAAGAATTCTTGTGAATCGATTCAGATTGAAGAATAAAGAGACAAATCATTCACTCCAGAGTCTGATAGATCTTTTGAAGAATTGAGTCATTGGACGAGAATAAAGATAGAGTCCCATTCTACATGTCAATATTGGCAACAATGCAATTTATAGTAAGAGGAAAATCCGTCGATTTTAGAAATCGTGAGGGTTCAAGTCCCTCTATCCCCAAAGAGCCCATTTCGCTGTCTAACGCTTGAGTCTATCCTTTTCTTTATATTGATCCTTTTTTTCGTTAGCGCTTCCAAATTCCTTCTCTTTCCCATTCACCTACGCTTTTACAAACCACTCTGAGCGGAAAGGTTTTTCTCTTCTCACGAGTTTTGTGGGATAGATTATACGTGTACAAATGAACATCTTTGAGCAAGGAATCCCCATTTGAATTTGAATGATTCACAATGGGGATTTTTATTCATCCGGAAACTTACTAAGTTGTTCTTTTGACGATCCAATAAATTCCGGGACCTGGACGAGACTTTCTAATATCCATTCAATTGACATATACCCAACTTCTCTAGTAAAATGAGGATGCAGTATCGGGAAGAGTCGGGATAGCTCAGCTGGTAGAGCAGAGGACTGAAAATCCTCGTGTCACCAGTTCAAATCTGGTTCCTGACACACGATTCATTTGGCTGAGCCTCTATAAAGTAATTGATCTGAATCGAGATACATTTTGATTAAATTCATAAAGAGTCTAGATCATAATACATATTAGCCCTCTCGGTTTTTAGAGAGATATCCCATCTATTTTGATTTGATAGATGGGTAAAGACTTTCTTAGACAAAGTATCTAAGAAATGAGACTCTAGATTTCTATTCTTTTGAGTTGATTTATCCTCTCCTTCAAAAAAAACGAATAGAAATCGAATCCGATATCCTTTCATTCCCTTGTATTTTTTTCAAATTCTATTTTTTCATTGCCTCCTACATTACATGACTTTATTAGAGTCCGTCTAAGTGATGTGCGCA